CAATAAAATTTCCATTTATCCGCGATCTAGGCATAGGTAGCAATCCATTCTATAATTATTCTCATTACCTCTCGTGGTAAACCGATCCCACAAAGAAAAGAATTGTACAGTACGAAATAACATAAAAACAGATTCATTAATAAAAAAGATATGAGCCCTGTATTTATATTTATTCAAATTGTTCCTTTTTGACAGGAATCAAAAAAAAACAAAGAAATAAATATTGGAGTACGCTTCGATTTCATCCTAATGTAAATGGAGTAGTATACCAACAAAAGAAAGTATTCAATTTCATTGAAGTTACAGATGAGAATAACGAAAAATTTTTTTATTGAATTCTCATCCAAAGAAGAAAAAAAGATCGAATAACCATTCTATGATGAAAAAACCCGCCCGTTTTATTTTGTATGCATAGGAGGTATACACTATACAATCAACTATATATATATAATTTTTCTGAATACTGGACTGGAAAGGAATTTGAGAATTATTAAGATATAAGATATGGAATTATAGTCTAAATAGAATCGTGATCTAAAGAGATCCATTAACCTAAGTGCAAAAATAGACCCATCAATCGGCGGATTCGTTATAATTTAGTGATTGCCTTCGGTACCGGTATAAAATAATAGAAAAAGAGGCGAAGGCTGGTTTTGCAAACATGAATAGAATGTTTCTAACAGTTTTCATATTTTATATTTATCCGCCTAACCTCAAAAGAAAGATCTTTCTTTGACTTTGATGAAAATTTATATATTTTTTATAGTTATAATTAGTTAATTGGTCGTTCCTATCCAATAATCTACTAGTACCGGCTCGCTATTCACTCGGTTTTTGGGTCATAATCATTATGTAGGAGAGATGGCCGAGTGGTTGAAGGCGTAGCATTGGAACTGCTATGTAGGCTTTTGTTTACCGAGGGTTCGAATCCCTCTCTTTCCGTACCTTCATCTAATTCACTGATCTTACTAACCAAAAGAGTAAAATATATAAAATTATATTCCAACACAAAACAGTTAGACCGTTCTTTGATATATATTGATATATATATATATTTTATTCCTAATTACTGTGTCACGGAAAATACTGAAAGGAAAAGAGTAGACAAGGAATGAAAACCTCCCTCCCGTTCTATGTATGATACCTAAATCGGAGAAAAATCCGGATCAAACTCTTATTTATCTTAACCTTAGGTTAATTTACTTCGACGAAAGGGATCAAAATTGTCCGAACCCTTGTGATTTTTTATTTTATTTTCGTTAGGTTTAGGTCTGGCGCGAATAATATTCTACGACTAGCAATTCATTTATTTTCAAACCGACCCATTTACTATCTATTATTTGATTGACTAATCCTTTATATTGGAATGGTTGAAGAGTCAAATGTTTTGGCATTTCATCCTGAGAGGATGAATTGAAAGAATTTTGAATCAAAGCTCTAGAGTTTTGTTCATCCCTCGCCGTAATAATATCTCGGGGTTTGCAGCGATAACTTGGTATATCTACTATACGACCATTGACTAAAATATGTCTATGGTTAACCAATTGACGGGCTCCAGGAATAGTCGGAGCCATACCCAATCGAAAAAGGATGTTATCCAAGCGCATTTCAAGTAATTGGAGTAAAACCTGACCTGTTGACCCCTTGGCTTTGCCAGCGATACGAACGTATTTAAGTAATTGTCGTTCTGTAAGACCATAATGAAAACGCAACTTTTGTTTTTCTTCTAGACGAATACGATATTGAGATTTTTTACCGGAACGTGATTGGTTTCTAAGATCACTTCCGGCTCTAGGCCTTTTATTAGTTAGTCCCGGTAAAGCTCCCAGGCGGCGTATTTTTTTGAAACGAGGTCCCCGGTAACGCGACATAAAGACTCCTTATTCTTATTTATATTTTTATATTGAATTCTTATTGATGAAATTTCATTTTACAGAATAAACCTAAACTAAAACTGAACTAAATGATAAATGAATCGAAGTTTACGGAAGTAGTGTACTTGTACTCTAAAGAATAATTAGATGAATAAATATCCAGACCCTTCTATTTCTATTCTATATATATATTCTATATATATTCTATATAAAGATTCTATATAGATAAAAAATAGATAAAAGGGATTCTTTTCATGGCATAGTTGTAAGTTCCTATAAGATAAAAAAGATATTTTTCAATATTATTTGATTTCGGATTTAAAAAGGGCATTCTCAATCATGTAAAAACTCGAAGAAAATAAATAGAGAAAAGCCGGCTATCGGAATCGAACCGATGACCATCGCATTACAAATGCGATGCTCTAACCTCTGAGCTAAGCAGGCTCACATAAGATAAATTCTACCTGCAAGGGGATTCAATAAACTATTGTTAGCTATTAATTAATATTTGCATTCTTGGCGATTACTATTAGCTAGTCATAATGAATATGACTATCGAAAAAATATAATATAGAATTGAAAGGAAATATACTCATACTTACCATACACCCTAGAATATAACGATT